TGGCGAAATGAACCGGAAATCAATTCATCTATTCGGAGAAATGACGAACAAGTGCTAGGACTGAAATAGAGATTGCAAGAGTCAATATTCGCCCGCGATAATGTGTTTTTTTTTTGAATTTGAATTGGTAAACCTGGATAAAAGACAAAAGAAAATAAAGATTTAATAGGACGTTCCAAAAAAAAAACGAGTTTTATCCAATTTTTTCTAAAAATGTTCTAATATCTATGCAAATTAATTGCAATTCCATTTTGAATCCTTTTATTCGCGAGGAGCTGGATGAGAAGAAACTCTCACGTCCAGTTCTGTAGTAGAGATGGACTTCCGAAACAACCATCAATTATAACCCCAAAAGAACTAGATTCCGTAAACAACATAGAGGACGAATGAAGGGAATATCTTATCGAGGTAATCATATTTGTTTCGGTAAATATGCTCTTCAGGCGCTTGAGCCTGCTTGGATCACATCTAGACAAATCGAAGCGGGTCGACGAGCAATGACACGAAATGCACGTCGTGGTGGAAAAATATGGGTCCGTATATTTCCAGACAAACCAGTTACAATAAGACCCGCCGAAACACGTATGGGTTCGGGGAAAGGATCCCCTGAATATTGGGTAGCTGTTGTTAAACCGGGGCGAATACTATATGAAATGGGCGGAGTAACTGAAAATATAGCTAGAAGGGCGATTTTAATAGCAGCATCCAAAATGCCTATACGAACTCAATTTATTATTTCGGCATAAAAATGTAGAACCAACACAAATGGGTCTTGGGAATGAAAGAAAACCGCAGGTTTCTTTTTTTTGACAAACAATATTTCTTTTATTTTCTTCATCCTTTGCATTGGAAGAATAGACTCAAAACTTCATATGATTCAACCTCAGACCCATTTAAATGTAGCGGATAACAGCGGGGCTCGAAAATTGATGTGTATTCGAATCCTAGGAGCTAGTAATCGCCGATATGCTCATATTGGTGACGTTATTGTTGCTGTGATCAAAGAAGCAGTACCAAACATGCCCCTAGAAAAATCAGAAGTAGTAAGAGCTGTAATTGTTCGTACCTGTAAAGAACTTAAACGTGACAGCGGTATGATAATACGATATGATGACAATGCTGCAGTTGTGATTGATCAAGAAGGAAATCCAAAAGGAACTCGAATTTTTGGTGCAATCCCCCGCGAACTGAGACAATTCAATTTTACTAAAATAATTTCATTAGCTCCCGAGGTATTATAAAATAAAATGGGAGCCTGATATCTTTGGGATCTTTGAAAAGAAATAGATTAAGAACTAGATTAATTCGTAGATTATGTCTCACGCATATACCTTGAAAAATTCATATTCATAAACCAATAAAAAAACATGTTAATTAGATCCAATTTTGAGGCACCAAAAATTTTACTTCATCATGGGTAGAGACACTATTGCTGAGATAATAACCTCTATACGAAATGCGGATATGGATAGAAAAAGAGTTGTTCGCATAGCATCTACTAATATTACCGAAAATATTGTTAAAATACTTTTCCGAGAAGGTTTTCTCGAAAACGTCAGAAAACATCGAGAAAAAAACAAAAATTTTTTGGTTTTAACCCTGCGACATAATAGAAGGAATAGGAAAAGACCCCATACCTGTAGAAATTTTTTAAATTTAAAACGGATCAGCCGACCCGGTCTACGAATCTATTCTAACTCTCAACGAATTCCTAGAATTTTAGGTGGAATGGGGATTGTAATTCTTTCTACTTCTCGAGGTATAATGACAGACCGGGAGGCTCGACTAGAAAGAATCGGCGGAGAAATTTTATGTTATATATGGTAATCCTTTTAATATCCAAATGGGATCCAAAACCTCTTCCTATTTGTAAAAAAAAAAGAAAGGGGTGAGTTGTCTAATATCGTTTCTCCTACATTAGTTGATACTTCAAGGGGGCTTTACCTGAAATGAAAGAACAAAAATGGATTCATGAGGGTTTAATTACCGAATCGCTTCCCAATGGCATGTTCCGGGTTCGGTTAGATAATGAAGATCTGATTATAGGTTATGTTTCAGGAAAGATCCGACGTAGTTTTATACGGATACTGCCAGGCGATAAAGTCAAAATTGAAGTAAGTCGTTATGATTCAACTAGAGGACGTATAATTTATCGACTCCGAAACAAGGATTCGAAAGATTAGGTGGTTTTTATTCAATATGATTCGAGATGAAAAATTGCAAGAAACTTATTTTCTACCAAGAAGTAGATTCAGAATTAAGATAAGGAATGAAAAATATGAAAATAAGAGCTTCCGTCCGTAAAATTTGTGAAAAATGTCGACTAATCCGCAGACGGGGGCGCATTAGAGTAATTTGCTCTAACCCGAGACATAAACAAAGACAAGGATAATCAGACTCACCAAAGGAATAAACGTACAAATAAAGAATCTGTTTTGACATCAAATGGATATATTCCATATATTTCTGACTCATATTTATGAGATGCTACAATATGGCA